CTTACATTGGATTCTAGTGGAGTAATGGATTCTATGACTCAAATTCTTTCAATTAAAGAGATATTTCAAGGATTCCCACTTTTTATATCGAAAGTAGAGGGATACAGATAATTGGAATTTTATTCCAACCAAAGTCTTCTTAAATTTTATATTTCAATTTTAAATTTTAATAAACGGGCTCTTCCTAGAATTATAGATGGATACTAAAGAAGGCTCGACCCACCCTTTTTTGTTTCCCTCTTTACTTTTCCTGCTCAAAGGGGGAATTTTTTAAGTGTATACGTTATTTCTATGAGAAAAAATGAAACTTAGACATAGTAGTTGTTTAACGAAATACTATGCATAAGAAGATCTTGCCTTGGGCGAGTCACCTATTGCGCACTTACCGATTTTTTATTTCGAAATTGAATTTCTACTTTCTCGATCGGGGGTTCAAGCATTAAAAATTTGTGAGGTTTATTATTTCTTATATTAAATATTTATTCACTTTCAAATCTGAAGAAGTGCCCATCCTGTCAAAGAATCAACAAAGGAAAAAGCATTATGGGCATCTATTAAAGAGTCGTAATGCTTTTTCCTTTGTTGATTCTTTCGATGGATCACAAGACTCAGATTGCAAATAAAAAGAAATCTAGAAATTCAAACTATAAAGTAAGACAAGACAATTATTTAATATTGATCGAAAAAAAGAGGTATCAAAAAAGTGAATGGGTTCTATGTAAATTCCATATCCTTTATTATCTTGATACATATATAAAGATAATATTGTAGATTGATCGACACTAAGCCCCCTTCTTTATTATAAAGTACAACTTTATACACTACAATAACACTAATAGATAGTATGGTAAGAAAGAAATAGATATTTCTTTCTTACTATACTTATACTATAGTATCGGATCTGATAGAATACTGTCGATTCTAGTCCGCTCATTTCATTTAAGACGCAAAATTGGAATCATTTTTTTTTCTTCAATCATTGATAAGAACTCAGAAGTAAACATTAATTAAAATTAATTAATCCTTTTGATTTTTATTTTGACTTTCTGTTTTTACATAAATGATAAGCAGAAAAGCAGTAGGAACTAGAATGAACAGTGCAGTAGCAATAAATGCAAGAATATTTACTTCCATAATCTCATCTTTTTTTTACTTCACAATAACTCGGGATTTAATCCCATAGAGATGATAAATCTTTCGACTGTAAATTCTTAAATTCAATGAATGAATTATCTCTCAATGATTTTGAATCGGATCAATATCATGAATAACAATATCTGAGCTATCAAATAAATTCGTCGTCGCGAATTGAATAGTATAACATAGGAAGATCTTTTATCCATACTGAATCCAAAATAGGATTCCCGGTCCAATAAAAAATTACTTTTGAATGAAATCTATTTTTTATACTTCACATTAGCAATTGAGGTTACACAAACAAAACCGGAGCCATAAAGGGAGACTTTTTAAGTTGGAAAAGTATTCTATCGGGGGAATTCTGTTAAATTCATTTTGTATTGTACAAGAAAAGAATTCCATTTTTGTATGTGCGCTTAAGAAACATATAGTCCTCTATTCCATCGCAAAAACAGATTCAGTATCTCTTGGAATACTGACTTTAGTGCTACCATCAATTGTACAAATCTACATAGGTCTTTCTAATACCAATCAGTACTACTTGAAGTAATGAAAATCCTCCTATTTGTTTGATGAGAAAGGCAAAACGAAAGGGAAAGAAAAAAGAACCCCTCCGGGAATGAAATTTTACTTCCTGCTCCCCTGTTGACAGAAAAAGGAAAGATGATTGATCTACTTATTGAATCTGTCGGGACTGACGGGGCTCGAACCCGTAGCTTCCGCCTTGACAGGGCGGTGCTCTGGCCAATTGAACTACAATCCCAGGGAAATAAGGGATCGAGCAGAAAATTTGATTCTGTTTTTATTTGTCCGTATCGGGTATTTCTGAAGGACGGGGGGGTTATATCATCTCATGGTATATTGGTGAATTGTTGGGCCGAGCTGGATTTGAACCAGCGTAGACATATTGCCAACGAATTTACAGTCCGTCCCCATTAACCGCTCGGGCATCGACCCAGACCCAAGAAGAACCTCTTTGTTTTGGTGCTTCGGGGTATATTGGTAATCCATAATATGATCAACTTACCTTTGTAGTACCCCCTACCCCCAGGGGAAGTCGAATCCCCGTTGCCTCCTTGAAAGAGAGATGTCCTAAACCGCTAGACGATAGGGGCGGCATATTTGCCTAACGTCTATCCGATGCCCATTGTATGAACCGCTTCTTCCAGTTGTCAATCAACTCTACCGATATGATTTGAATAAGATAAGAATCAATGGTTAATAGAATAAGAAAAAAAGAGTAGTTAATAGAATAAATCAATTAAGAAAAGGACTCTTAATTCATATTAATAAAATTAATAAAAAAATATAGAGTATAGAAATAATACGGAAGGGAAGATAGGATTCTTTTAGGGAGGGGTTG